AATGAAGGATAAGGATCTCTATTTTTGAATTGATTATTATATTATTAACGACGAGATTTATTATCGTTTTTTGCATGTCCCCGGAAATTGAGAGTAGGTGCAAATTCGCCCAATTTGTGACCTACCATACGATCTGTTATATAAACAGGCAAATGTTCTCTTCCATTATGGATAGCAATAGTATGGCCAATCATTGTGGGGATAATGGTAGATGCCCGGGACCAAGTTACTATTATTTCTTTTTCCTCCTTTGTGTTAAGCTTATCAATTTTTCTTAATAAATGATTCGCTACAAAAGGATTTTTTTTTAGTGAACGTGTCACGGTTAATTACTCCTATTTTTTTTATTTAAAGACGAAGAAACTAATTCAAATTTCTATCCTATTTACTACGTCGACGAATAATCAAATTATCACTATATTTATTCCTTTTTCTAGTTCTTCTTCCAAGTGCAGGAAAACCCCATTTATTTGTTGGGCTTTTTCTACCAATTGGGGCCCTCCCCTCACCACCCCCATGGGGATGGTCTACAGGGTTCATAACGACTCCTCTTACTACAGGACGTTTACCTAGCCAACGCTTAGATCCGGCTCTACCCAAACTTTTCTGGTTCACTCCAACATTCCCCACTTGTCCGACTGTTGCTGAGCAGTTTTTGGATATCAAACGGACCTCCCCAGAAGGTAATTTTAATGTAGCCGATTTCCCCTCTTTTGCAATCAGTTTCGCTACAGCACCCGCCGCTCTAGCTAATTGTCCACCCCTTCCAAGTGTGATTTCTATGTTATGTATGGCCGTGCCTAAGGGCATATCGGTTGAAGTAGATTCTTCTTTTTGATCAATCAAAACCCCTTCCCAAACTGTACAAGCTTCTTCCAAAGCATACGGCTTTCTGGATGTAGATGATGATATCTATACAGATGGATCTTCTATTTATCATACAATGAAGTACCACATGAGCAGATAGATAGGAATCCCAATCTGCCGAATCACCCATGTTATGATCTTCTACATCCTAGGTCTTCCCGTTCCGTCATCTGGCTTATGTTCTTCATGTAGCATTCAGACCGAATGACTCTATGAAATTACGTCGATACTTCCACATATACATATTATGGGTAACGTAGGAGACATCTCTATTTTTCCCCGGGGAATCTTTAGACACTGCTTAGCTTTCAATTCGCCTCTGACCATCAAATGAAATGTGAATAACCCGCCCTCCTCTCTTTGAAAGAAGGGGCGCTTCCGGTTCTGTCGGTGCTTGAAACAATTTTGTCTTCTCCATATTACTATATCTCTAGAGTCAATAATTTTATATGAGGAACTACTGAACTCAATCACTTGCTGCCATTACTCTTCAGTTTTCTGTTGAGGTCTATCCTCTAGAGGTACTCAAATTGGATCCGTGATCGATTTCTAGGTTTCGTCGTAAACCTAATTGGTTACTTCCAATTACGTAAATCCATAGTTCAAACCGCACTCAAAGGTAGGGCATTTCCCATTTTTATAGGAACTTCTGTACCAGAAACAATGGTATCTCCAATTATAGCCCCTCTGGGATGTAAAATATATCTCTTCTCACCATCCCCATATTGTATGAGACAAATGTATGCATTTCGATTAGGGTCGTATTCTATGGTTACGATTCTACCATATATGTCTTTTTCATTCCGTCGAAAATCGATTTTACGGTATAGACGCTTATGACCTCCCCCTCTATGCCTTGCGGTAATGATTCCTCTGGCATTACGGCCTTTACCACAACGACGCTGTCCATAGATCAAATTATTTCGTGGATTGGATTTCACTTGACTGTCTACGGCCCTATTGCCTGTGTTCGGGGTAGAAGTTTTGTATAACTGTATCGCCATGCTATTAAGTATTTTTATTGAAGTTCTTTTCTTTCTAAGAGGTGGAATAGAATAACCCGGTTGAAGCGTAATGATCATACGTCTGTAATGCGTTGTATGTCCCATAATAGGTCCCATTCTTCTACCCTTTCCGGGGAGTCGATGACTATTCATAGCTATTACCTTGACACCAAAGAAGAGTTCGACCCAATGCTTTATTTCTGTCCTAGTTGATCCTGATTCGACATTAGAAGTATATTTCTTTTTCCCAAATAACCGAAGACTTTTGTCTGTAAATATTGCATATGTGATTCTATCTATTTTCTTCCCTATGAGTTCTAGTCTCAAGTTCTTACTGTTCCTATGTTATGAAATGAATATACTAATTCGTTATATATGGAGGATGAGATTCCATTGATACAGAGCCAATTCCAATAGACTTATACTTATTGGAGGGTCCCATTGGCGTGCATCCAGTAGGAATTGAACCTACGAATTCGCCAATTATGAGTTGGGCGCTTTAACCATTCAGCCATGGATGCTTAGCGGGGATCCTCGTACATGGTGAATAACCAAATTCCAATTGAAATGAAATCTTTAGGATAAATCAATACAAATACAATTTTCATTTTATACAAATATCATTGAAATTTTCATTGTTGACACTTTAATTGAAATAGAATCTAGAAATGTTAGACATATTTTCATTTTCAGTGATTCCATTTTCAATGAAATATCATAATTTTAGTATTGTATTATACTCAAATTGCATTTTTTTCACTTTCACAATTGCATATTAAAGTAAATTTATAGTATTTTAAAATTGAATTTTTTTTAACAAATGACAAAAAAACATTCCACAAATTTCGATTTCTGGGTTTTCGAGTTGAAAGAGGTATTGAGAGAGATCAAGAATTCAGTGGGATCTTTGGTTAAGATTTTTTTCCACCAAGAACGTTTTATAAAACTCTTTGATCCCCGAATTTGGAGTATCCTACTTTCACCCAATTCGCGGGGTTCAATAATGAAGCGATATTTCACTTTCACGATCACGGGTGTAGTCTTCTTTGTAGTAGCGGGCCTTATATATCGTATTAACAATCGAAATATGGTCGAAAAAAAAAATATCTATTTGATAGGGCTTCTTCCTATACCTATGAATTCTCTTGGGTCCAGAAATGATACATTGGAAGAATCCTTTGGGTCTTCCAATATCAATAGGCTGATTGTTTCGCTCCTCTATCTTCCAAAAGGAAAAAAGATCTCTGAGAGCTGTTTCCTGGATCCGAAAGAGAGTACTTGGCTTCCTCCAATAACTAAAAGGTGTAAATATAACTGGGGTTTGCGGCGGTGGAGGAACTGGATCGTCAAAAAGCGGGATTCTAGCCAATTGAAAGGATCTTTTGATCAATCTAGAGATCGCTTGGATTCCATTAGGAATGCGGATTCGGAATATCACACATCTCTCAATCAAAGGGAGATTCAACAGCGAAAAGAAAGATCGATTCCTTGGGATCCTTCCTTTCTTCAAACGGAAGAAACAGAGATAGGATCAGGCCGATTCCCGAAATGCCTTTCTGGATATTCCTCAATGTCTCGGCTATTTACGGAAGGTGAGAAGCAGATGATTCTTCATCTGCTTCCGGAAGAAATAGAAGAACTTCTTGGGAATCCTACAAGATCCATTCGTTCTTTTTTCTCTGACAGATGGTCAGAACTTCATCTGGGTTCAAATCCGACTGAGAGGTCCACTAGAGATCAGAAATTGTTGAAGAAAGAACAAGATGTTTCTTTTGTCCCCTGCAGGCGGTCGGAAAAGAAAGAAATGGTTAATATATTCAAGATAATTACGTATTTACAAAAGACCGTCTCAATTCATCCTATTTCATCAGATCGGGGATGTGATATGGTTATGAAGGATGAACCAAATATGGACAGTTCCAATAAGATTTCATTCTTGAACAAAAATCCATTTTTTAATTTCTTTCATCTATTCCATGACCGGAACAGGGGGGGATACACGTTACACCACGATTTTGAATCCGAAGAGAGATTTCAAGAAATGGCAGATCTATTCACTCTATCAATAACCGAGCCGGATCTGGTGTATCATAAGGGATTTGCCTTTTCTATTGATTCCTACGGATTGGATCAAAAACAATTCTTGAATGAGGTATTCAACTCCAGGGATGAATCGAAAAAGAAATCTTTATTGGTTCTACCTCCTATTTTTTATGAAGAGAATGAATCTTTTTATCGAAGGATCAGAAAAAAATGGCTTCGGATCTCCTGCGGGAATTCTTTGAAAGATACAAAAGAAAAAAGAGTGGTATTTGCTAGCAACAACATAATGGAGGCAGTCAATCAATATAGATTGATCCGAAATCTGATTCAAATTCAATATAGCACTTATGTGTACATAAGAAATGTATTGAATCGATTCTTTTTAAAAAATAGATCCGATCGCAACTTCGAATATGGCATTCAAAGGGATCAAATAGGAAACGATACTCTGAATCATAGAACTATAATGAAATATACGATCAACCAACATTTATCGAATTTGAAAAAGAATCAGAAGAAATGGTTCGATTCTCTTATTTTGATTTCTCGAAGCGAGAGATCCACGAATCGGGATCCTGATGCATATAGATACAAATGTTTCAACGGGAGCAAAAATTTCCAGGAACATTTCGTTTCTGAGCAGAAAAGCCGTTTTCAAGTTCAAGTAGTCTTCGGTCGATTACGTATTAATCAATATTGGATTGATTGGTCTAAGGTTA